ATATGGATGACGAATCAAAAAATTCTATACAATTCTGAAAAACGGAAAGATCCCGCGAGTCTAATCATACCATTCCATTATATTGACAATTTCAAAAAACTGTTCATACTATGATCATAGTATGAGGGTGGTTGGGCAAGTCGGCCCCCATCGTCTAGTGGTTTAGGACATCTCTCTTTCAAGGAGGCAGCGGGGATTCGAATTCCCCTGGGGGTAGGGTACTACGAAAGGAAGTTGATCATGGATTACCAATAAGCCTAAAGTGGATTCTTCCTGGGTCGATGCCCGAGCGGTTAATGGGGACGGACTGTAAATTCGTTGGCAATATGCCTACGCTGGTTCAAATCCAGCTCGGCCCAATAATTCGCCAATCTACCATGAGATGGTATAACCCCCTTGTCCTTCCGAAATACCCCATACGAAATACGAAGATAAAAAAAGAATAAAATTTTCTGCTAGATCCCTTATTTCCCTGGGATTGTAGTTCAATTGGTCAGAGCACCGCCCTGTCAAGGCGGAAGCTGCGGGTTCGAGCCCCGTCAGTCCCGACGGATCCAATAAATACATCAATTAATTTCTCCCTTTCTATGAAAGGATGTCAGGGGGCAGAATTCAATTTCCAAAACAAAGGGGCTTTTTTTCTTTCCTATTTTTCCATTTTTTTTTTAAGGTCCCATCGAAGAAATAACAAACCCTAAAATAGTGATATTAGATCTTTTATACTGGCCTCATCTTTATCAAACTTCTTTGTCTTCGTCTTCCAAAAAATCACAAGGAGTTTAGAACTTAACTCTTTTTTTTCCATTTCGCTTTTCTTGTTTGTTTGGGTTTGTAACTATGTGACTAATCGAAGTGGAAGGGCAATCTGATGATACTTCATCAGATGATTGTACAAGGAAGACGTAAGGTAGGTTATAGAAAAAAGAAGGGAAACAAATGATAAATAAAGGAATTTTGGATTGATTGGGTCAGGAATCCAAGTTTGGATTCGGTATGGATAAAAGAACTTCCTATGTTATACTATTCAAGTTTCGACGACGAATTGATTTGATAGCTCAGATATTGTTATTCATGATATTGATCCGATTCAAGATCGTCGAGAGGTAATTCATTCATTGAATTTACAGGCGAAAGATTTATCATCTCTATGGGATTAAATCCCGAGTTATTGCGAAGTAAAAAAACCGATGAGATTATGGAAGTAAATATTCTTGCATTTATTGCGACTGCACTATTCATTCTAGTTCCTACCGCTTTTCTACTTATCATTTACGTAAAAACAGTCAGTCAAAATGATTAATTCAATTCCATTTTCAAATTCATTTGAATGAAACTTTCCTTCTGAGTTCTTATCAAAAATGGACGAAGTAAAATGAAAAGGATTCCAATTTCGCGTCTTAAATGAAATGAGCGGACTATAATCGGCAGTATTTTATGAATTCGATAGTATGGTAAGAAAGATTCATCTATTTCTTTCTTACCATACTATCTATCTCTTAGTCTATAAAGTTCTACTCTAGAATAAAGATAGAGGCTTCATTTTATATAGATCAATCTACAATATTCTCTTCATATATGTGTATATAAATTCCCTATATTGTATGGAATTGACATAGCACCCAATTCTATTTATTTGCTACATCTACTTGTTCCGATCAATCTGAAATAATCGCCTTAACTCTTATCTTATGATTCTAATTATGATTCGAATTACTAGATTTTTTATGATTTCCAATCTGAATATCGGTATTTATGGAAAGAATCAATGATTTAAAAACGATATGGGCATATAGATTACTAAAACCGCGTAGTAATCTTTTTTTTAGTATTCCGAAGAAATAATTGATTTAACTATTGACAGGAGGACCACGGGCACTTCTTCGGATTTCGAAAAGGAAGAGTAAACCTCACCGATTTTTAACGCCCGAACCATGATATGAAATAAGTCGATAAAGATAAAATCTCCTTTCTAAAATTAGAAACCCATCGGTAAATGCGCAATATGTGACTCGCCTGAGGCAAGATCTTATTATTGCATAGTCTCTCGTTAGACAACCACTATGTCTATATCATTTCTCATAGAAAGTGCGTATACACTTAACAAAACGACTTCTTCTTTGAAGAGTCAAGAGGGATCAAAAAAAGGTCTGGTCTTCCTCAGTATCCATCTAATCTATAAGGATAGTAAGAGCCCCTTAATTGAAATAGAAAATTTCAGAAGAATTAGATTGGAAAAAATTTCCAATCATCTGGATCCCTTTCCTTTCGAAATACAAACATGGGAATCATTGAAATAGTTCTTTGATTGAAAGAGTATGATTCCTATCATACATTACTCCATTGGACTCCAATGTAATTGGAAATTAAGATATTTTGATTTTAAATAGTTCAAAACGCGTTGCAGAACGATCTAGAAAACAATTGATACAGTTTGATTCCTCAACTCAATTAGTAGTACTTCTAAAGTCCACTTCTTCCCCACACTACGAGTGAAAGGGAA